CAAAGTAAAAAGGGGTAAAGTAACCTTGTGTTGATTGTCCTCTAAATGTAAGTTTGCTTCTTCTGCATATATAAAAGGAATAAAAAAATACATTAAATTCCGAGAGGCCTCATGAAGTGCTTCTTTAGGAGTTAAACTTCCATTTGTCCATATTTCTAAAAAAAGTATTTCTTGTTTTTCCTTCTCATTCCCATAAGAATGAATACTATGATTTGCATTTCGAACAGGCATAAATACAGCATCTATAGGATAACTTCCATCTTGAAAGTTATTTTGGGTTTTTATAGAATATCCTCGATTCCTTTCAATTTGTAATCCAATACACAAATCAATTGGTTCTGTCAAGGTCATTATATGCTGTGTATTATCAACGATTTCCACAGAAGGTGGTAAGATGATGTCTTGAGCAGTTACAGATCCAGGACCCCTGATACAAATAGACGCGTTGCGAATTCCATACAGATTACTTCTCAATACAACTTCTTTTAAATTCATTAAAATTTCATGTACTGCTTCTTGAATCCCTATTAGGGTAGAATATTCGTGTGGTATTTTCTCAGATTTTGCACGTGTGATACATGTTCCTTCGATTTCGCCAAGCAAAGCTCTTCGCATTGCAATACCAATTGTATCGGCTTGACCCTTCCTAAGCGGAGACAGAATAAAACGTCCATAATAAAGACGCTTACTATCTGCTCTTGATTCAACACACTTCCACTCTAGTGTCCGAGTCGATACTGTGACTTTCTCTCGAACCATAGTAATATTATTTGATCAGATCATTGAATCATTTATTTCTCTTGAAATCTCTTCAGTGTTTAATTCTATACACGCCTTTTTTTAGGGGGTCTACAGCCATTATGTGGCATCGGGGTTACATCTCGTACGAAACTTAATAGTATACCACTTCTACGAATAGCTCGTAATGCTGCATCTCTTCCAAGACCGGGACCTTTTATCATAACTTCTGCTCGTTGCAGACCTTGATCCATTGCTGTACGCATAGCATTTCCTGCCGCGGTTTGAGCAGCAAATGGTGTTCCTCTTCTTGTACCCCGGAATCCACAAGTACCGGCTGAGGACCAAGAAACCACCCGACCCCTCACATCTGTAACAGTCACAATAGTATTGTTAAAACTTGCTTGAACATGAATAACTCCCTTTGGAATTCTGCGTCCACTCTTACGTGAGCTAAGAGGCCCAGTTTTTCGTGAACCCATTTTTGGTATAGGTTTTGCCATATTTTATCATCTCATAAATATGAGTCAGAGGTATATGGATATATCCATTTCATGTCAAAACGACTCCTTTATTTTTATTTGTCCTTAGGGTTCTTTAGAGAGTTATTTTCAAAAGATTAGCCTTGTCTTTGCTTATGTCTCGGGTTGGAACAAATTACTATAATTCGTCCTCGCCGGCGGATCAGTCGACAGTTTTCACAAATTTTACGAACGGAGGCTCTTATTTTCATATTTATAATTCCTTACCTTAATTATGAATTGATTCTTGGAAGAAAATAAGTTTCTTGAAATTTGGAATCGGGAATTGTACTTTCCGGAAAATAATGTTGAAGAGTAAAATAAAAAACTATCTAATCAATCGAATCCTTCAAATCTTTATTGCGAATTCTATAAATTATACGTCCTTTAGTTGAATCGTAACGACTTACTTCAATTTTGACTCTATCCCCGGGTAGAATCCGTATAAAACTACGCCGAATCCTTCCTGAAACATAACCTAGAATTAGGTCTTCATTATCTAAACGAACCCGGAACATGCCATTGGGAAGTGATTCGGTAATTAAACCTTCATGAACCCATTTTTGTTCTTTCATTTGAGGTAAAACCTCCTTGGTGTATCAACTATTGGAGGAAGAGTGATATTAGACAATCCGTCCTTTCACTTTTTTTTTCACAAATAGGAAGTCTCGGATCTAATTCGGGTATTCGAAGAATTACCATATATAACACAAAACTTCTCCGCCGATTCTTTCTAGTCGAGCCTCTCGGTCTGTCATTATACCTTGAGAAGTAGAAAGGATTACAATTCCCATCCCACCTAAAATTCTAGGAATTCCTCGGTAATTAGAATAGATTCGTAGACCAGGTCGACTTATTCTTTTTAAATTGAAAAGAGTTCTATATCGTCCTTTACTATTTCTTCTATGTTGCAGGGTTAAAACCAAAAAATATTTTTTGTTTTCCCAATGTTTCCTCACATTTTGGATAAAACCTTCTCGTAAAAGTATTTTAACCATGTTTTCAGTGATGGTAGTAGATGCTATTCGAACTGTTCCTTTTCTATTCATGTCAGCATTTCGTATAGAAGTTATTATATCAGTAATAGTGTCTCTACCCATGATGAACTAAAATTAGTGGTTTCTCAGAATTTGGATATAATAAACATGCTCTTTTAAAATTATTATTTATCAAAGTATATACGTGAGACATAATCTACTAATAATCGATCTCATTCAAGTCAATTTTACTAGAACTATATAACTCTATCATGATTTCGGTTTATAATACCTCGGGGGCTAATGAAACTATTTTAGTAAAATTTAACTGTCTCAATTCTCGTGCAATCGCACCAAAAATTCGTGTTCCTTTAGGATTTCCTTCTTGATCAATGACAACTGCAGCATTGTCATCATATCGTATTATCATACCGTTATCACGTTTGAGTTCTTTACAAGTACGTACAATTACAGCTCGGATCACTTCAGATCTTTCTAGAGGCATATTTGGTACTGCTTCTTTGATCACAGCAACAATAATGTCACCGATATGAGCATATCGGCGATTACTAGCTCCTATGATTCGAATACACATCAATTGTCGCGCCCCGCTGTTGTCCGCTACATTTAAAAGGGTCTGGGGTTGGATCATATCATTTTTTGAATCTATTTTTAAAATGCAAAAGGGGCGTAGAAAAAAAAGAAATATTCTTTGTCCAAAAGAGAAACCCACAATTGTTTTTTCTTAGTTCAAAGGAAAAACTTCTTGCCTTTCATTTTACAGTTCTATTCTGAAAGAATAAATTGAGTTTGTATAGGCATTTTGGATGCTGCGATTTGAATAGCCTTTCTGGCTACATTTTCTGCTACTCCCCCTATTTCATAAAGTATTCTACCCGGTTTAACGACAGCTACCCAATATTCGGGGGATCCTTTACCCGACCCCATACGTGTTTCTGCCGGTCTTACTGTAACTGGTTTATCTGGAAATATACGTACCCATATTTTTCCACCACGACGTACATTTCGGGTCATTGCGCGTCTCCCCGCTTCGATTTGTCTAGATGTGATCCAAGTAGGTTCAAGTGCTTGAAGAGCGTATCTACCGAAACAGATACTATTACCTCTATAAGATATTCCCTTCATTCTTCCTCGATGTTGTTTACGAAATCTGGTTCTTTTGGGGTTATAGTTGATGGTTGTTTCGCAATTCCATCTCTACTTCAGAACTGGACATGATAGTTTCGTCTCATCCAGCTCCTCGCGAATCAAAAGAAAATAATTAATTAAGATATCCATCTATGTAAGTAATGAATAATACATTAAATCCATGGATTCTTTCAAATTTTATCTAGTTTATTTGAAATTCTTCTATACTTTAATTTTGCTATATTAAATAAAATAGATCCATATTATACATATTTCTAGTTAGGAATAATTCCAGCCTAACGAAGCCCTATTTTCCTTTCTTTTTATTGTATCGGATCGTTTAAAATTAAAATAGAACAATTCAATAAAATCCAATTTTCGCGGGCGAATATTTACTCTTTCAATATCTCATTCAGGTGTTGGGTTATCCTATGATTTTTCAGAATCAATCAAAAGGTTCCTGGTTCGTTCCGCCATCCGACCCTATGAATTATTAGGATTCATCTTCAAGAGAATCGTCTCCAGTCATGGGTTCCTTCGTTCCCATCGCTTCTCTATTAATGGTTAGGTCTGAATTTGACAATGGAGCTTTTCATGGACTTTGTTCTTGAGTCAATCCTCTTAATCTTGCTTGGCTCGAAGCTCTTTTTGTTGTTCTAGCAACAAATTAAGGATGAATCTAAATATTGATGCTTTATTAGATACATTGTTTTTTCTGAGATTTTTTAGAGACCTTACATATTAGATTGGAATCGTATAGCATTTATATTTGATCTCTCTTTCTCTCATCATTCCACTTATCCACATCCTTGAAAATTGCGCTTTACAAATCAAACTCATAATCTTATTTGTTTTTCTGTTTATGCAAAAAAAGATTTCAGTTGCTACAATGATATGACCAATAGATCCTATCTGAACTGTTTCTTTTGATCCAGATAATGCGAAACGATGAGTTGGTTATAAGTTCTCTAGTTCTTAGTTGATCCTACGGATCAGTCTTTTTTTTTTGATAACCTTAAAAAAATCAACGAGTCACACACTAAGCATAGCAATTATATCAAATGGTTAATCTAGTTTTTATTCAACCCTATAGAATTGCCGAAGTTTTACTTTTTGTTTGGCTTGATTAGACAAAGAATGAAAGAGTGTTTTCTTAAACCATTAGATATAACAGAATTGGAACGGGAGGTTTATTAGACTTATACTTCGTCTACAAATATCCAAATTTTGATCCCTAATACCCCATAGATAGTTCGAACTGGATAGGAACAATAATCAATTTTTGCTCGAATCGTTTGGAGGGGAACCCTACCTTCTCGGATCCATTCAACACGTGCAATTTCTTTTCCGTCAATACGACCTGCAATTTTGATTTGAATTCCTTTTGTATCTGCCTGTTCAGTCAATTCAATAGCCTTTTTCATCGCCTTACGGAATGAAACTCTATTTTTTAATTGTCCAGCTATAAATTCTGCAAGAATGTTAGGGTTTCCATAAGGTTTTGCAATTCTTGTAATAGCAATGTTGAGTTTATGGTTTATACAATTTAATTCTTTTTGTACATTCGTCTGTAATTCTTCAAGTCTTTTCGATTTACCTTCTATTAATAACTTCG